TTTAATTTAAAAAAGAAATACTGATTAGTTCTGATTCCTTTTTTATTTTGTCATTAGGAAAACACAATTTGAAATTCAAATCCCAGAATCGTTCATGAATTAGAAGTAAGGAGTCAATAGTCAATGGTTGAATTTTATCGTCTGAAAAATATATATTTGATTTCTCAATAGAAAAACGAGAGAATGTTTTCAGCATTGTGTATTTTCAGATACTATACAATCAGGGATGGATCAAATCCAATCAAAAAGGGTATTTCTTTTATTTTAGGAAATAAAAGGATTAAGTAAAACAGAAGTAAAAATGCAAGTACAATAAAAATTAAGTAATCCTGGAAAAATTGTATCTATTTTGTATCATTTTGGCGGCATGGCCGAGTGGTAAGGCGGGGGACTGCAAATCCTTTTTCCCCAGTTCAAATCCGGGTGTCGCCTGAATCACCAAAAAATTCGAAATCATAACATAATCGATTTATTGGATTGGTTTCTCAATAGTGTTCGGTAGAACCCCTTTTTGACTCTGCGACATTAATTCCACTATTATTAGTGAGGAATAATTCCTTCGTATTTATAGAGATTAGGAGACATAATGCACATGGATATAGTAAGTCTCGCTTGGGCTGCTTTAATGGTAGTCTTTACATTTTCCCTTTCACTCGTAGTGTGGGGGAGAAGTGGGCTTTAGAAGTACTACTAATTGAGTTACTAATTGAGTTCAGGAATCAAAACCGCTTGTTTTATAGATCGTTCTGCAACGCATTTTGAACTTTTTAAAATCAAAACTCTGAATTTGGAATCCCATTGGATTCCAATGGAGTAATCTATGATAGGAATCATACTCTTTCAATCCAAGAGATATTTCATTGATTCCCGTCTTTGTACTTCGAAAAGAAAGGGATTCAGATGATTGGAAATTTAATTTATTCCAATCTAAAATTATTCCGAAATTTTCTATTTGAATCAAGGGGAATGGGCTCTTACTATCTTTATAGACGGATACTAAGCTAGGACCTTTTTCTTTTTTATTTATTTATTTCCCTCTTGACTCTTCAAAAAAGAAGTCGTTTTGTTAAGCGTATACGCACTTTACTATAAAAATGATATAGAGATAGTGATTGTTTAAGGAGAGACTAGACTGGGCAATAATAAGATCTTGCCTCGGGCGAGTTACATATTGGGCATTTGTTTCTATTCTAATTAAAAAAGGGTAGTTTATGCTTTATCGACTTATTTCATATGGCGTTAAAAATGGGCGGGGTTTCCCCTTGCTTATTAGTAAAAGGAAAGGAATTAGAATCCTAAAATAAGAATTATTTCAGATTGATCGGAACAAATAACAAATAGATGTAGCAAATTTGGTCTTATGTCAATTCCATACAATATATTGATATGGAATATATAGGAAGATAATATTGTAGATTGATATATAGAAACTTAAGCGTTTATCTGTATTCTAGATTACAACTTTATAGACTAAGAGATAGATAGTATGGTAGAAAAAAAATTTTTCTACCATACTATCTATCTCTTAGAAAATTTCCGATTATAAGTGCGCTCATTTCATTTAAGTTAAGACGTGGAATTGAATCCCTTTCATTTGATTTCGTAAATTTTTGATAAGAACTTGGAAGGAAAGTTTGATTCAAATTAATTTGAAAATTCAATTAAATTAATCATTTTGACTGACTGTTTTTACGTAAATGATAAGTAGAAAAGCGGTAGGAACTAGAATGAATAGTGCAGTAGCAATAAATGCAAGAATATTTACTTCCATAATCTCATCGGTTTTTTACTTCGCAATAACTCGGGATTTAATCCCCTAGAGATGATAAATCTTTCGTCTATCGTCTGTAAATTCAATGAATGAATTACTTCTCGATGATCTTGAACCGGATTACTATCATGAATAACAATATCTGATCTATCAAATCAACCCGTCGTCAAGACTTGAATAGTATAACATAGGAAGTTCTTTTATCCATACCGAATCAAAATTTGGATTCCTAACTTAATTACTCCAAAATGATATTTATCATCCGTTTCTTTGTTTTTTCTATAACCTATCTTGCGTCTTCCTTGGACAGTCTTCTGATGAAGGATCGTCAGATTGCCTTTCCACTTCAATTAATTACATAGTTCCAAACCTAACAAACAATAAAAGCGAGATGGAAAAATAGGAAAGAAAAAAGAAATCAAGACTCCTTCTTGCTTTGGGAATGAAAGTATATCCCTCGACACTCTTTACTAGTTCCTAGAAGGGGAAATGTTATTTTTGTATTTATTGGATCCGTCGGGACTGGCGGGGCTCGAACCCGCAGCTTCCGCCTTGACAGGGCGGTGCTCTAACCGATTGAACTACAATCCCAGGGAAATAAGGGATCTGGCAGAAATTTTGATTCTTTTTTATCTTCGTATGGGGTCTTTCTAAAGGACAAGGGATTTTATACTATCTCATGGTAGATTGATGCGGTTTATTGGGCCGAGCTGGATTTGAACCAGCGTA